GCTAACGTAGCTTAACTAAAGCATAACACTGAAGATGTTAAGATAGTCCCTAGAAAGTCTCGTAAGCACAAAAGCTTGGTCCTGACTTTACTATCAGCTTTGGTTAAATTTATACATGCAAGTATCCGCATCCCTGTGAGAATGCCCTACATACTCCCCCCAATACGGAGAGAAGGAGCAGGCATTAGGCACAACCCTACGTTTGCCCACAACGCCTTGCTTAGCCACACCCCCAAGGGAACTCAGCAGTAATAAACATTAAGCCATAAGTGAAAACTTGACTTAATTAAAACCAAGAGGGCCGGTAAAACTCGTGCCAGCCACCGCGGTTATACGAGAGGCCCAAGTTGATGAACACCGGCGTAAAATGTGGCTATATACATTATTACACTAAAGCTAAACATCTTCAAAGCTGTTATATGCACTCGAAGACAGGAGGCCCCTCCACGAAAGTGGCTTTAAACAATATTAGCCCACGAAAGCTAGGAAACAAACTGGGATTAGATACCCCACTATGCCTAGCCTTAAACAAAAGCAACCACCTACACCTTTTGCTTGCCAGGGGACTACAAGCCCCAGCTTAAAACCCAAAGGACTTGGCGGTGCTTTAGTCCCACCTAGAGGAGCCTGTTCTAAAACCGATAACCCCCGTTAAACCTCACCCTCTCTTGTTTAACCCGCCTATATACCGCCGTCGTCAGCTTACCCTGTGAAGGCCACATAGTGAGCATAATTGGTAAAACCTAAAACGTCAGGTCGAGGTGTAGCGTACGAGAGGGGAAGAAATGGGCTACATTTACTGAACCAGTAAACACGAATAATGCCTTGAAACAGACATTTGAAGGAGGATTTAGCAGTAAGAGGGGAATAGAGCGCCCCTCTGAAACTGGCCCTGAAGCGCGCACACACCGCCCGTCACTCTCCCTTACAATATAGTAACTAACATAAATAAAAGATAACTTCAATAAAGGGGAGGCAAGTCGTAACATGGTAAGTGTACCGGAAGGTGCACTTGGAAAAACCAGAGCGTAGCTAAAATAGTATAGCGCCTCCCTTACACCGAGAAGACGCCCGTGCAAATCGGGTCGCACTGACTCTGACCTCTTAACAGCTAGCCCACAACCTAAACTCAACAAACAACATTAATAAACCCACACTCCGAACCCCTAAACAACCAAACCATTTTACCACCTTAGTATAGGCGATAGAAAAGGACACTAGGCGCAATAGAAAAAGTACCGCAAGGGAAAGCTGAAAGAGAAATGAAACAACCCAGTGAAGAAAAGAGAAGCAGAGATAATCACTCGTACCTTTTGCATCATGATTTAGCCAGTAACCTTCGAGCAAAGCGATCTTTAGTTCGAACCCCCGAAACTGAGCGAGCTACTCCAGGACAGCCTATTATAGGGCAAATCCGTCTCTGTTGCAAAAGAGTGGAAAGATCTTTGAGTAGAGGTGACAAACCTACCGAGCCCAGTGATAGCTGGTTGCCTACAAAATGAATAGAAGTTCAGCCTTTAAGCCTTCTCCTCTCCCCCAGGTTACAACCCGCAATGACACAAAGAAGATTAAAGCGTTATTCAATGGGGGGACAGCCCCATTGAAAAAAGATACAACTTTACGAGATGGCTAAAGATTAAAAACCTAAAGGCATAATACCTTAGTGGGCCTAAAAGCAGCCAACCATATAGAAAGCGTTAAAGCTCAAGTACACGCCTTTCCACAATTTCAATAACACCATCTTAAGCCCCTCGCCTTATATACTAGGCCTTTCCATGCAAACATGGAAGAGATACTGCTAATATGAGTAATAAGAGGGGCATGCCCCTCTCCAAGACACCTGTATAAATCAGAACGAACCCCCACTGAAAATTAACGCCCCCAACCAACGAGGGCCCTGAGACAACCCAAAATTTTAAGCTAGAAAACCCCTCAGGAACTAAACGTTAACCCTACACAGGTGTGTCATAAGGGAAAGACTTAAAGGAAAAGAAGGAACTCGGCAAACACTGGCCTCGCCTGTTTACCAAAAACATCGCCTCTTGCACACTTACGTATAAGAGGTCCCGCCTGCCCTGTGACTAACAAGTTTAACGGCCGCGGTATTTTGACCGTGCGAAGGTAGCGTAATCACTTGTCTTTTAAATGGAGACCTGTATGAATGGCATAACGAGGGCTAAACTGTCTCCTTTTCCCGGTCAATGAAATTGATCTTCCCGTGCAGAAGCGGGAATAACATCATAAGACGAGAAGACCCTATGGAGCTTAAGACAAAAGGTAGCCCACGTAAAAACACCTAGCTTAATAGGAATAACCAACTGGTTCCTACCACATGTCTTTGGTTGGGGCGACCGCGGAGGAACATAAATCCCCCACGTGGAACAGGAGCTCACTCCTCAAAACCAGAGCCACAGCTCTAATTAACAGAACATCTGACCTGCAAGATCCGGCAAGACCGATCAACGGACCCAGTTACCCTAGGGATAACAGCGCAATCCCCTTTTAGAGCCCATATCGACAAGGGGGTTTACGACCTCGATGTTGGATCAGGACATCCTAATGGTGCAGCCGCTATTAAGGGTTCGTTTGTTCAACGATTAAAGTCCTACGTGATCTGAGTTCAGACCGGAGAAATCCAGGTCAGTTTCTATCTATGAACGCTCCTTCCTAGTACGAAAGGACCGGAAAGAGGAGGCCCATGCTTCAAGCAAGCCTCCCCCTTACCTGATGAAGCCAGCTAAAACAGGTAAAAGGGCGCATAGCCCTGCCTAAAAACAAGGCATGTTAAGGTGGCAGAGCCCGGATAAGTGCAAAAGGCCTAAACCCTTTAAACAGAGGTTCAAATCCTCTCCATAACTATGATAACCACTATTTTAACCCACATCCTCAACCCCCTGGCATACATTATTCCCGTCCTACTAGCCGTGGCATTTTTAACCCTTCTTGAACGAAAAGTTCTTGGTTACATACAACTACGAAAAGGCCCAAACATCGTCGGGCCCTATGGCCTCCTCCAACCTATCGCTGACGGTGTAAAACTGTTTATTAAAGAACCGGTACGCCCTTCTACTTCTTCCCCCGTCCTTTTTATCCTTGCCCCAATACTGGCTCTCACCCTAGCCTTAACACTTTGAGCCCCCCTACCCCTCCCCCACCCAGTTTCAGACTTAAACCTAAATATTCTATTTATTCTTGCACTGTCAAGTCTCGCAGTCTACGCTATCCTTGGCTCAGGATGAGCCTCAAATTCAAAATATGCCCTCATTGGGGCCCTACGAGCGGTTGCCCAAACAATCTCATACGAAGTAAGCCTCGGACTTATCCTGCTCAGCACTATCATCTTCACAGGGGGTTTCACCCTTCAGGCCTTTAATGTAGCCCAAGAAAGCATTTGACTGCTATTTCCTGCCTGACCACTTGCCGCTATGTGGTATATTTCTACCCTAGCGGAGACCAACCGGGCCCCTTTCGACCTGACAGAGGGAGAGTCCGAACTAGTCTCTGGCTTTAACGTAGAATATGCGGGCGGCCCCTTTGCCCTCTTTTTCCTCGCAGAATATGCTAACATCCTACTAATAAACACCCTCTCCGCCGCCCTTTTCATTGGAGCCTCCCACCTTCCCCACCTTCCCGAGCTCACAGCTATTAACTTAATGACTAAAGCAGCCTTCCTCTCCATCCTTTTCCTCTGAGTTCGAGCCTCCTACCCACGATTCCGATATGACCAACTTATACACCTCATTTGAAAAAACTTCCTGCCTTTAACCCTAGCCCTGGTCGTCTGACACCTGGCCCTCCCCCTGTCCCTTGCGGGCCTTCCCCCACAGCTCTAAGGCGGAGCCGTGCCTGAATAAAGGGCCACTTTGATAGAGTGAATTATGGGGGTTAGAGTCCCCCCGCCTCCTTAGAAAAAAGGGACTCGAACCCTACCTGAAGAGATCAAAACTCTTAGTGCTTCCACTACACCACTTCCTAGTAAAGTCAGCTAAACAAGCTTTTGGGCCCATACCCCAAACATGTTGGTTAAATCCCTTCCTTTGCTAATGAACCCCTATATTTTGGCCCTCCTTTTCTTTGGTTTGGCCCTAGGAACCGGAATTACTGCTACCAGCTCCCACTGACTCCTCGCATGAATAGGACTAGAAATTAACACTCTCGCCATTATTCCTTTGATAGCCCGAGAACACCACCCCCGAGCGATTGAAGCTACCACCAAATATTTTTTAACCCAAGCAACAGCTGCCGCCACCCTACTCTTTGCCAGCATTACTAATGCCTGAATAACGGGACAATGAGACATTCAACTAATAACACACCCAATCCCAACAACAATAATCATTATTGCCTTAGCACTAAAACTGGGACTAGCCCCACTTCACACCTGGCTTCCAGAAGTACTTCAAGGACTAACTCTTACCACAGGCCTAATCCTTTCAACCTGACAAAAACTAGCCCCATTCATTCTACTCCTTCAAATTCCAACCGCCAATCAAGAGCTTCTGGTATTTCTAGGGCTCACCTCCACCCTTGTTGGGGGCTGGGGAGGGCTTAATCAAACACAACTCCGAAAAATCCTAGCCTACTCCTCAATTGCCCACCTTGGCTGAATAATTATTATTATTCAATTCGCCCCCTCTCTGACCCTCCTGGCCCTCATAACCTACCTCCTCATAACATCCTCCGCCTTCCTAGCCCTTAAATTCAATGATTCAACCAACATTAACTCTTTGACAATATCATGAACTAAATCCCCCATTATCGTTGCCTCCGCCCCCCTACTGCTACTGTCCCTCGGAGGGCTTCCCCCTATGACAGGCTTTCTACCAAAATGGCTCATCCTCCAAGAGCTCACCAAACAGCAACTCCCCCTTACTGCCACTATTGCAGCCCTTACGGCCCTCCTCAGCCTATACTTCTACCTTCGCCTCTCCTATGCAATAACCCTTACTATTGCCCCCAATAACCTGGCAGGCTCAACTCCATGACGATTTTCCACCCATCAACTCTCCTCCCCCCTCTCCCTTTGCATTCTAGGTACAATTTTTCTTCTCCCCCTCGCCCCTGCAATTACAGCTTTCCTCTCCCTTTAGCAGAGGCTTAGGATAACGCCAGACCAAGGGCCTTCAAAGCCTTAAGTGGGAGTTAAAATCTCCCAGCCCCTGAATAAGACTTGCAGGACATTAACCCACAACTTCTGCATGCAAAGCAGACACTTTAATTAAGCTAAAGCCTTTCTAGACGGGAAGGCCTCGATCCTACAAACTCTTAGTTAACAGCTAAGCGCCCAAACCAGCGGGCATCCGCCTACCTCCCCCCGCCCGCAGGGCAAAGGGCGGGGGAAGCCCCGGTAGGCGTAAACTACGACTCGGGATTTGCAATCTCGTGTGTACAACACCTCGGAGCTTGGTAAAAAGAGGACTTTAACCTCTGTCTATGGGGCTACAATCCACCGCTAAACTCTCAGCCATTTTACCTGTGGCAATCACACGCTGATTCTTCTCTACCAACCATAAAGACATTGGCACCCTCTATCTTGTATTTGGTGCCTGAGCTGGAATAGTAGGTACGGCCCTAAGCCTCCTCATTCGAGCCGAACTAAGCCAGCCCGGAGCCCTTCTGGGTGATGACCAGATTTATAATGTAATCGTGACAGCTCATGCTTTCGTAATAATTTTCTTTATAGTAATACCAATCATGATTGGAGGATTTGGAAACTGACTGGTCCCACTAATGATTGGGGCCCCCGACATGGCCTTCCCCCGGATAAACAACATGAGTTTTTGACTTCTGCCTCCCTCCTTTCTGCTCCTATTGGCTTCTTCGGGAGTTGAGGCTGGGGCAGGTACCGGATGGACTGTCTACCCACCTCTCGCCGGGAATCTTGCCCACGCCGGGGCCTCTGTTGACTTGACTATTTTTTCCCTGCACTTGGCGGGTATTTCCTCCATCCTGGGGGCCATTAACTTCATCACAACTATTCTAAATATAAAACCTCCCGCAATCTCACAATACCAAACCCCTCTTTTCGTATGAGCTGTTCTAATCACAGCAGTCCTTTTACTTCTTTCCCTCCCAGTCCTTGCCGCCGGCATTACAATACTTCTTACTGACCGCAACTTAAATACGACCTTCTTTGACCCGGCTGGAGGAGGCGACCCGATCCTGTACCAGCACCTCTTCTGATTCTTTGGGCACCCCGAAGTATACATCCTTATCTTGCCGGGCTTTGGTATAATTTCTCATATTGTTGCATATTATGCCGGCAAAAAAGAACCTTTTGGGTATATGGGCATGGTTTGAGCCATAATGGCCATCGGCCTCCTGGGGTTTATTGTGTGAGCCCACCACATGTTTACAGTAGGCATAGATGTCGACACACGAGCGTACTTCACCTCCGCTACAATAATCATTGCCATCCCAACCGGGGTTAAAGTATTTAGCTGACTTGCCACCCTGCACGGAGGAACCATCAAATGGGAGACCCCTCTTTTATGATCCCTCGGCTTTATTTTCCTCTTCACAGTAGGGGGACTAACAGGCATTGTACTAGCTAATTCATCACTGGATATTACACTCCACGACACATATTATGTAGTAGCTCACTTCCATTATGTCCTATCAATAGGAGCAGTCTTTGCCATTATGGCCGGCTTTGTGCACTGATTCCCCTTGCTTACAGGTTATACCCTTCACAGCACTTGGTCAAAAACCCACTTTGGTGTAATGTTTGTAGGTGTTAACCTAACTTTCTTCCCCCAACATTTCCTAGGCCTAGCCGGCATGCCACGACGCTACTCAGACTACCCGGACGCCTACACGCTATGAAACACTGTCTCTTCCCTCGGCTCACTAATTTCTTTAACTGCTGTTATTATATTCTTATTCATCCTATGAGAAGCATTTGCCGCCAAACGCGTGGTGTCCTCAGTAGAACTCACTACAACAAACATCGAATGGCTTCACGGCTGCCCCCCTCCATACCACACATTTGAAGAGCCTGCCTTTGTCCAAATTCAACACACACATTAACGAGAAAGGGAGGAGTTGAACCCCCATCAACTGGTTTCAAGCCAGTCACATAACCGCTCTGTCACTTTCTTAATAAGATACTAGTAGAGCCGACAATACACTGCTTTGTCAGGGCAGAGCCGTGGGTTAAAGCCCCACGTATCTTACTTATGGCCCACCCCTCCCAGCTAGGATATCAAGACGCAGCATCACCTGTTATAGAGGAACTTCTCCACTTTCACGACCATGCCTTAATGATTGTTTTTCTCATTAGCACTCTCGTACTTTACATTATTGTGGCAATAGTCTCAACTAAACTCACAAACATGTACATCCTGGACTCCCAAGAAATTGAAATTATCTGAACAATTCTCCCCGCTATTATCCTTATTCTTATTGCACTTCCTTCGCTACGGATTCTTTACCTTATGGACGAAATTAATAACCCCCACCTGACAGTTAAAGCCATTGGTCACCAATGATACTGAAGCTACGAATATACCGACTACCAGGAAATTGCTTTCGATTCCTATATGGTCCCAACACAAGACCTAACCCCTGGCCAATTTCGACTCTTAGAAGTAGACCACCGAATGGTTGTCCCCACTGAAGCCCCAATCCGAGTCTTAGTCACAGCAGAAGACGTCCTCCACTCATGAGCAGTCCCCTCCCTCGGAGTAAAAATGGACGCAGTTCCTGGCCGTCTTAATCAAACAGCCTTTATTGCCTCTCGCCCCGGCGTATTCTACGGTCAATGCTCAGAAATCTGTGGTGCAAACCACAGCTTTATACCTATCGTAGTGGAAGCTGTCCCCCTCAAATTCTTCCAAGACTGATCCACATTAATACTTGAAGACGCCTCGCTAAGAAGCTAAACTGGACCCTTAGCGTCAGCCTTTTAAGCTGAAGATTGGTGCCTTCCAACCACCCCTAGCGACATGCCTCAATTAAACCCTTCCCCCTGGTTTGCCATCCTTGTCTTCTCATGACTTGTATTCCTAACAATTGTTGTACCAAAAACATTAAATCATACCTTCCCCAATGAGCCTTCACCCCAAAGCACGCAACTTCCCAAAACAGACCCTTGAACCTGACCATGATAACAAGTTTTTTCGACCAGTTTATAAGCCCAACACTATTAGGAGTCCCCCTAATAGCCCTAGCCTTCGTACTACCCTGGCTCCTCTTCCCCTCCCCTGCCCCCCGGTGATTGAACAACCGCCTGCTTACTCTTCAAGCCTGGTTTATTAACCGGTTTACCTCCCAACTTTTAACCCCTGTAAATATAGGAGGCCATAAATGAGCCCTAATCCTTACATCCTTGATGGTCTTCTTGATTACACTTAATATGCTAGGCTTACTCCCCTATACCTTCACACCAACTACCCAGCTATCACTTAATTTAGGCCTTGCCGTACCCCTCTGACTTGCCACAGTGCTTATTGGCCTACGAAACCAGCCCACCGCCGCCCTAGGCCACCTTCTTCCAGAGGGAACCCCCGCACCACTTATCCCCATTCTTATCATCATCGAGACTATTAGCTTATTCATTCGCCCCCTTGCCCTGGGCGTCCGACTAACTGCCAACCTCACTGCAGGTCACTTACTCATACAACTTATTGCTACTGCTGCATTTGTACTCCTGCCCCTAATACCAACCGTTGCCCTTCTTACAGCCGTCGTACTTCTTCTACTCACAATGCTAGAAGTGGCAGTTGCAATAATTCAAGCCTACGTTTTTGTACTATTAATAAGCCTATACCTACAGGAAAACGTCTAATGGCCCACCAAGCACATGCATATCACATAGTAGACCCCAGCCCTTGACCCCTAACAGGAGCAATTGCCGCCCTCTTAATGACCTCCGGACTTGCCGTTTGATTTCACTACAATACGATATCCCTTATTTTCCTGGGCACTGTTTTACTCCTCCTCACGATATATCAATGATGACGAGACATCATTCGAGAAGGCACCTACCAAGGCCACCACACCCCTCCCGTCCAGAAAGGCCTTCGATACGGAATAATTCTTTTCATTACATCTGAAGTCTTCTTCTTTCTGGGCTTTTTCTGAGCCTTCTTCCACTCAAGTCTGGCTCCCACACCAGTGATTGGGGGATGCTGGCCCCCCACAGGTGTTACCCCCCTTGACCCCTTTGGTGTACCCTTACTCAACACAGCTGTCTTACTTGCCTCAGGCGTAACAGTAACTTGAGCGCACCATAGTATTATAGAAGGCGAACGAAAACAAGCCATTCAAAGCCTGGCCCTAACAATTCTCCTTGGACTTTACTTCACCCTCCTTCAAGGCATAGAATACCATGAAGCCCCCTTTACGATTGCAGATGGAGTTTATGGCTCGACCTTCTTCGTAGCCACGGGCTTCCATGGCCTCCACGTAATTATTGGAACCACCTTCCTGGCTGTCTGCCTACTTCGACAAATTAACTACCACTTTACAGTTGAACACCATTTTGGATTTGAGGCAGCAGCCTGATACTGACATTTTGTGGACGTAGTCTGACTTTTCCTATACATCTCTATTTACTGATGAGGCTCCTATCTTTCTAGTACTAAAACTAGTATAAGTGACTTCCAATCACAGGGTCTTGGTTAAAATCCAAGGAAAGATAATGAACTTAATGACCACTGTAGTCTTTATTGCTCTGGCCCTCTCAACGGTTCTCGCCATCATCTCCTTCTGGCTCCCCCTAATTTCCCCCGACCAGGAAAAGGTCTCCCCATACGAGTGTGGTTTTGACCCCCTGGGCTCTGCCCGCCTACCTTTTTCAATGCGATTCTTCCTTGTCGCTATCCTCTTCCTCCTATTTGATCTTGAAATCGCACTACTCCTGCCCCTCCCCTGAGGCGATCAACTCCCAAACCCTGCCGCCACCTTTTTCTGAGCCACCTCTCTTCTGGCTCTCCTTACTCTTGGCCTCATTTATGAATGACTTCAGGGAGGCCTAGAATGGGCTGAATAGGTAATTATTTTAATTAAAATATTTGATTTCGGCTCAAAAGCTCATGGTTAAAGTCCATAATTACCTAATGACCCCCACACATTTTGCCTTCTCAACAGCCTTTCTCCTGGGCCTCGCAGGCCTTGCATTCCACCGAACCCACCTCCTCTCTGCCCTTCTCTGCCTAGAAGGAATAATGCTCTCACTCTTCCTTGCCCTCTCCCTTTGGACACTAGAGCTAGATGTAACAAGCTTCTCAGCATCCCCTATACTTCTCCTTGCTTTTTCTGCCTGTGAAGCCAGCGCAGGCCTTGCTTTACTAGTAGCCACTGCCCGCACCCACGGCAGCGATCGACTACAAAGCCTAAATCTACTACAATGCTAAAAGTCTTAATCCCAACAATTATGTTAATTCCAACTACGTGGTTAGTAACCCCTAAGATACTTTGACCCACAGCCCTTGCCCAGAGCCTTATCATTGCCCTAATTAGCTTAACTTGATTAAACAATGCATCGGAAACCGGATGGTCCACAATAAATCACCTTATAGCACTAGACCCTCTTTCAACCCCCCTCTTAGTCCTAACCTGCTGACTGCTTCCCTTGATGGTTCTGGCAAGCCAAAACCACATATCCCCCGAACCCCTTAACCGCCAACGCATTTACGTAACACTATTAACCTCCCTGCAAATTTTCCTAATTATAGCCTTCTCAGCAACCGAGGTAATCCTATTTTATGTAATATTTGAGGCAACCCTTGTCCCCACCCTAATCTTGATCACCCGGTGGGGCAACCAAGCAGAACGCCTGAACGCAGGCACATACTTCCTATTCTATACCCTAGCAGGGTCTCTCCCCCTACTAGTCGCCCTCCTCCTCCTACAAAACACCACCGGCACCCTTTCGTTACTGACCCTCCCCTATTCCCCGGCTTTTCCCCTAGTCTCTACCGCCGACAAGCTTTGATGAGCTGGCTGCCTACTAGCTTTCCTCGTCAAAATGCCCCTTTATGGCATACACCTGTGGCTACCTAAAGCGCATGTAGAAGCACCTATTGCGGGCTCCATGATCCTAGCCGCTGTTCTACTTAAGCTTGGGGGTTACGGCATAATGCGAGTAATAATTCTCCTAGAGCCCCTTACTAAAGAACTAAGCTACCCCTTTATTATCCTGGCCTTATGGGGCGTAATTATGACAGGCTCAATCTGCTTACGACAAACAGACCTAAAATCACTTATTGCCTACTCATCCGTTGGCCACATAGGCTTAGTCGCAGGAGGCATTTTAATTCAAACCCCCTGGGGATTCACAGGAGCACTAATTCTGATGATTGCACACGGACTCACCTCCTCAGCTCTCTTTTGTTTAGCAAACACAAACTACGAACGAACACACACTCGAACAATAGTCCTCGCCCGCGGCATGCAAATAATTCTCCCCCTGATAACATCCTGATGATTCCTTGCAAGCCTAGCAAACCTGGCCCTTCCCCCTCTTCCCAACCTCATGGGAGAACTAATAATTATCACCTCCTTATTCAACTGATCCTGACCAACTATTGCCCTGACGGGGGCTGGAACCTTAATTACCGCCGGCTATTCTCTCTACATATTTCTTATAACTCAACGAGGCCCCACTCCCCACCACATCCTTGCCCTAGACCCCTCCCACACCCGTGAACACCTACTCCTTGCACTTCACCTCCTTCCCCTCCTCCTACTCATTGCAAAGCCAATACTAATTTGAGGGTGAACTTCCTGTTGATATAGTTTAACAAAATATTAGATTGTGATTCTAAAGATAGAGGTTAAACCCCTCTTATCCACCGAGAGAGGCTTGCTAGCAACGAAGACTGCTAATCCTCGCACCCTCGGTTGAATTCCGAAGCTCCCTCGCCGAGCTTTTAAAGGATAACAGCTCATCCGTTGGTCTTAGGAACCAAAAACTCTTGGTGCAAATCCAAGTAGAAGCTATGCACCCAACCCCCATCCTAATAACAACCAGCCTTATCATTATTTTTACACTACTTCTCTACCCCGTCCTAACCACCCTCTCCCCTACCCCCAAAGATAGCCCCTGAGCCCTCACCCAAGTAAAAACTGCTGTTAAACTAGCATTCATTGTTAGCCTCTTACCCCTCTCGCTCTTCCTTGCAGAAGGGGCTGAGGCAGTAATTACAAACTGGGCCTGAACTAACACACTAATCTTCAACATTAGCATCAGCCTAAAGTTCGACTTTTACTCTGTCATCTTCACCCCCGTGGCCCTCTATGTCACTTGGTCTATCCTAGAATTTGCCTCTTGATACATACATGCAGACCTTAACATAAACCGCTTCTTTAAATACCTACTAACATTCCTAATCGCAATAATTATTCTCGTCACAGCTAATAATATATTTCAACTCTTTATTGGCTGAGAAGGCGTAGGGATTATGTCTTTCCTCTTAATTGGCTGATGGTACGGACGAGCAGATGCAAATACAGCCGCCCTCCAGGCAGTCCTCTATAACCGCGTAGGCGATATTGGACTCATCTTTGCCATAGCTTGAATAGCCACTAACCTCAACTCCTGAGAGTTTCAACAGATTTTTATTACATCCCACAACATAGACCTAACCTACCCTCTCCTCGGGCTAGTTGTTGCCGCCACCGGCAAATCTGCTCAATTTGGACTTCATCCTTGACTGCCCTCTGCAATAGAGGGTCCTACACCGGTCTCTGCCCTACTTCACTCAAGTACCATAGTCGTTGCAGGCATTTTTCTATTAATTCGAATAAGCCCTTTAATAGAGGATACCCCTTATATCCTCACAACCTGCCTCTGCCTCGGAGCCCTAACAACCCTCTTCACAGCAACTTGCGCCTTAACACAGAACGACATCAAAAAAATTGTAGCCTTCTCAACATCAAGCCAACTAGGCCTAATGATAGTTACTATTGGGCTTAATCAACCACAACTCGCATTCCTGCACATCTGCACCCACGCTTTCTTTAAAGCTATGCTCTTTCTCTGCTCGGGTTCCATTATTCATAGCCTCAATGACGAGCAAGACATCCGCAAAATGGGGGGCATACACCACCTTACCCCCTTTACTTCCGCATGCTTGACCATTGGTAGCCTTGCTCTCACTGGCACCCCTTTCCTGGCCGGGTTCTTCTCCAAAGACGCTATCATTGAAGCCCTCAACGTGTCCCACCTAAATGCCTGAGCCCTTGTATTAACCCTCCTAGCCACCTCTTTCACCGCTATTTATAGCCTCCGTATTATCTTTTTCGTCTCTATAGGAAATCCTCGATTCAACGCTTTTTCCCCAATTAATGAAAACAATAAAGCAGTAATTAGCCCCATCAAACGCCTTGCATGAGGAAGCATCATTGCAGGCCTCCTAATCACCTCCAACATCATTCTCCCTAAAACCCCCGTTATAACAATACCCCCCTTACTCAAACTTTCGGCCCTCCTAGTAACCATCACAGGTCTACTCCTCGCCCTCGAACTCGCCTCCTTAACAAGCAAACAATTCAATTCGACCCCTAAAATAGGACCCTACCACTTCTCAAACATACTTGGATTCTTCCCCGCAATCATACACCGCCTCCCCCCAAAAATTAACCTCCTGCTAGGACAAAATATTGCAGCCCAAATAATTGATCAAACATGACTAGAGAAAACTGGCCCAAAAGCCATCTATGCCACCAACCTCCCTCTAATCACAACGGCGAGCAACGCACAACAGGGCATAGTCAAAACCTTCCTTACCATCTTTTTCCTGACCCTTATCCTCGCCCTTCTCCTATTTAACAACTAAACTGCCCGAAGAGCCCCTCGACTTAAGCCCCGGCACACCTCTAACACCACAAAAAGCGTCAGAAGCAAAACCCACCCGCTTAACACCAGTATGACCCCGCCCGACGAATATATTAGGGCAACCCCTCCTATATCAGCTCGCATCACAGTAAACTCAACCAGTTCATCGACCGTGACCCACAACCCACCAAACCATCCGTCCCAAAAAAAACTTGCTCCAACCACCACCCCAGCCAAATACCCGCCGGCATTAACAGCAACCGACCGACTCCCTAGTGTCTCCGGGTAAGGTTCAGCAGCCAAAGCCGCCGAATAAGCAAACACAACCAACATCCCTCCCAAATAGATCAAAAATAACACCAAAGACAGGAAGGGGGCACCATGCCCAACCAAAACCCCACAACCCATGCCCGAAACAACAACCAGCCCCAATGCCCCAAAATAAGGAGACGGATTAGAAGCAACAACTACTAAACCCAAAACCAGCCCAAGCATAAAAATATACATAACGTAAGTCATCATTCCTGCCAGGATTTTAACCAGGACCAATGGCTTGAAAAACCACCGCTGTAATTCAACTACAGGAAACCTTAATGACAAGCCTTCGAAAAACCCACCCCCTCCTGAAAATTGCAAACGACGCATTAGTAGACCTTCCAGCCCCTTCAAACATCTCCGCCTGATGAAACTTTGGCTCCCTTCTAGGACTTTGCCTAATTGCTCAAATCATCACCGGGTTGTTTCTTGCAATACACTACACATCTGATATCGCCACAGCTTTCTCATCCGTAGCCCACATTTGCCGAGACGTAAACTTCGGCTGACTTATCCGAAACATGCACGCCAATGGGGCCTCTTTCTTCTTCATCTGTATTTACATACACATCGGGCGAGGACTATACTATGGCTCCTATCTCTACAAAGAAACTTGAAATATTGGAGTTATTCTTCTCCTTTTAGTGATAATAACAGCCTTCGTTGGCTACGTCCTCCCCTGAGGACAGATGTCCTTTTGAGGTGCTACCGTTATCACCAACCTCCTCTCCGCAGTACCCTATGTAGGAGGCACCCTCGTTCAATGGATTTGAGGCGGCTTTTCAGTCGACAACGCCACACTTACACGATTTTTTGCATTCCACTTCCTCCTCCCATTTGTTGTTCTTGCTGCCACAGTACTTCACCTGCTCTTTTTACATGAAACGGGCTCAAACAACCCAGCAGGCTTGAACTCAGATGCAGATAAAATTCCTTTCCACCCGTACTTCTCTTACAAAGACCTTCTAGGCTTTGCCCTTATGCTACTCGCCCTCACTTCCCTGGCCCTGTTCTCCCCAAACTACCTGGGCGACCCAGATAACTTCACCCCGGCCAACCCCCTTGTAACACCCCCGCACATTAAACCCGAATGGTATTTCCTGTTCGCCTACGCTATCCTCCGATCTATCCCAAATAAACTTGGAGGAGTTCTTGCACTCCTTGCCTCCATTCTTGTACTAATGCTTGTCCCCCTCCTCCACACGTCTAAACAACGAAGCCTTACATTCCGCCCTTTATCCCAGCTTATTTTCTGAGCGCTGGTGGCAGACGTATTTATTCTTACATGAATTGGAGGAATACCTGTAGAACACCCCTACATTATCATCGGGCAAATCGCGTCTCTCCTCTACTTCCTCATCTTCCTTGGCCTTTTCCCACTAACCGGCTGACTAGAGAACAAACTCTTACAAGTAACCTGCATTAGTAGCTCAGCGCCAGAGCGCCGGCCTTGTAAGCCGGCCGCCGGAGGTTAAATCCCTCCCTACTGCTCAAAGAAAGGGTTAACAGAGAACAAACTCTTACAGGGGCCCTCCGTTGGTCCCACCGCGCCACCGCGCCACCGCGCCACCGCGCCACCGCGCCACCGCGCCCGAGCTTAAAACCCTCCCTCCTGCTCAAAGAAGGGAGATTTTAACTCCCACCCCTGGCTCCCAAAGCCAGCATTCTGAATTTAACTATTCTTTGGTAAATACATATATGTATTTACACCATATATTTATGTTAACCATATCAATAATGTGTTAGGACATATTATGTATAATAACCATTAATCGAATTTGTCCATACATACATCACCATACTTTCAAGCTTCAACAGAATGCATATAACTAAGATTAACACAACTGCATACTAATAGATATTACCCAATTGTGTGATCGCACCTAGTCAAGCGACCGCACAGATTTATATAAAGCCATTTATACCATAACTCAACACCTCTTCAAGTCAAAAGCCTATACAGACAAGAATTGCATTTTAATTAAGCGATGCGTCCTCGGTTAACGAAGGTGAGGGACAAGTATTCGTGGGGGTTTCACACGGTGCACTATTCCTGGCATTTGGTTCCTATTTCAGGGCCATTACTTGATGTTACTCCCCCCACTTACCTTGAACCTGGCATATGGTTGTTGGTGGGGTACATTAGACTCGTGACCCCACATGCCGGGCGTTCACTCTAATGGGCATGGTTATTTTTTTTTTTTTCTCCTTTCATCTGGCATTTCACAGTGCAGCGCTAAGGCAAGTTGACAAGGGTGTACATTTCCTTGGTCGTAATGCAGAATGTCCATGGTGAAATGATTTTATTAGAAGAACTGCATAACTGATATCATGAGCATAAATAGTTAGTGGTTTCTCCTAAGATACCTAAGGTATGCCCCCCTCGGCTTTTGCGGGTTAAACCCCCCCTCCCCCCTAAACTCGTAAACTGTTATTGATCCTGTAAACCCCCCGGAAACAGGAAAGTCTCGAGTTAGGAATTTGCTTCTCCCAAAACGCATCTATTTACACTATTAAAATAATGTTTTT